GTGCGATGATTATTTTCGACAAACCATAAGGATATTGGGACCTTGTATATATTATTTGGTATTTGGTGTGGACTTGTTGGGACTGGGCTTTCTTTGCTTATTCGTCTTGAGTTGGGTGTAGCTGGAAGTTTTCTTGGAGACGAGCATTTCTATAATGTGATTGTTACTGCACATGCTTTTGTGATAATTTTCTTTATAGTTATACCCCTTATGATTGGGGGGTTTGGAAATTGAATAGTTCCGCTATTAATTGGAGCCCCGGATATGAGATTTCCTCGTATGAATAATATGAGATTTTGGCTATTACCTCCTTCTTTCATCCTGTTGCTTTGTTCTATGCTAATGGAGGGGGGAGCAGGAACTGGGTGGACTGTGTATCCTCCTTTGAGTGGTCCTATTGCTCACGGAGGGTCTTCTGTAGACTTGGTGATTTTTTCTCTTCACTTGGCTGGGATGTCATCTATTTTAGGAGCTATTAATTTTATTACTACTATTTTTAATATGCGTTCTCCTGGGATAACAATGGAGCGGGTTAGCTTGTTTGTTTGATCGGTATTGGTTACGGCTTTTCTATTGTTGCTTTCGTTGCCTGTGTTAGCTGGGGCGATTACTATGTTGTTGACGGATCGGAATTTTAATACTAGATTTTTTGATCCCGCTGGAGGAGGGGATCCTATTCTGTATCAGCATCTTTTTTGGTTTTTTGGCCATCCGGAAGTGTATATTTTGATTCTTCCGGGGTTTGGGATGGTTTCTCATATTTTGAGTAATTTTTCTTCTAAGCCGGCTTTTGGTACTTTGGGGATAATTTACGCTATGGTGTCAATTGGTATTTTAGGATTCATTGTTTGGGCTCATCATATGTTCACTGTGGGAATAGATGTAGACACTCGAGCTTATTTTACAGCTGCCACTATGGTTATTGCTGTTCCAACTGGAATTAAAGTGTTTAGTTGATTAATGACTCTTTATGGGAGCCGGGGACCGTTTACAGCTGCGATGTATTGAGTACTAGGGTTTATTTTCTTGTTTACGTTGGGAGGTTTAACTGGGATTGTCTTATCTAATTCTTCTTGAGATATTGTCTTGCATGATAGATATTACGTTGTGGCTCATTTTCACTATGTTTTATCTATGGGGGCAGTTTTTGCTATCTTTGGTGGGTTTGTTTATTGATTTCCGGTGATAACTGGGTTGGTTATTCATGAGCGTTGGGCAAAAATACACTTTATGATTATGTTTCTTGCTGTTAATTTGACTTTTTTTCCTCAACATTTTTTGGGGTTAGCTGGGATACCTCGTCGGTATTCTGATTACCCGGATACTTATTATAAGTGGAACCAGATTTCTTCTTTTGGATCTCTTTTTTCTATTGTTGCGGTAATTATGTTCGTATTTCTAGTTTGAGAGGCTCTGGTGAGTCATCGGTCCGTTTTATTTAGGGTGGCTCCAGCAATATCTCGAGAGTGGGGGGAGTATCTTCCCCCTGATTTTCATAGTAATACGGAGAGTTCCGTATCGTTTCTATAGGTAGGAGTGGAGTACGGTAGTACATTTCAGTTACATCGAAAAAGATTTCCTTGAAGGAAACATTCCTATAATTTCGTTGGTTTAATCTTAAGTTTAGGAGTAAGTTAAGAATTTTTAAAGGGAAACAGCGATGGAGAAGAAATCTATAGAGTAAGGAAGATAATTACCTTTTGCATAATGGTTAAACAAAAAATAAAGAGGGTTTCTTGTTCCCGAAGCAAGGAAGATCTAAGTTCAAGAGTTATACTAGTAAACTACTTTTTATGTGGCAATATAATAATAGTACTTGAAACTTAGGGGCGAAAAACCTACAATTCTTGGGATATCTGGATGGTTAGGAAAGGTTAGTATCACCAATAGGACAGACATGGAGTGTCGAGATTTCATGTTCAGAGAATAAGTATAGGTTAGTTTTTTAAGATTGGCTAATAACTTTCTTTTTGGCTGTAAGGAAGATTCCCTATGTAGTTGATCTCTAAAATTCTAGCTCACTTGTTGGTTAATTTTTTTCACAAGATGATAATGTTTAAATTAGTAATAAATTGATATAATCGACCCTAAGGAACTCGGCAAAAAGAAAACCTCAACTGTTTATCAAAAACATAGCCACAGGGAGTTATCTGAGGTTAGGCCTGCCCAGTGTAAGAAACGTATAAATGGCCGCAGTACCCTGACTGTGCGAAGGTAGCGTAATCAGTTGGCTTTTAAATGGAGTCGTGTATGAATGGCTTTTTGGGGTTTAGCTGTCTCTGGGTTGTTTTATTGAACTTTCACTTGAGGTGAAAATTCCTCTGAGAAGATAAAAGACGAGAAGACCCTTAGAGTTTTTATTGCCTGGTTTAATGTCCTAGGTTAATTTTTGTTGGGGCGACAGGGAAGCAGAAGATGTGTGATTTTTAACCTTCCTTGTGATAGATGTTAACTAGTCGGAGCTTTCAAGAAGGAAGAAACTACCTGAGGGATAACAGCATAATTCTGTGAAGAGTTTGTGACCTCGATGTTGGACTAGGAAACCTTTGAACTAGCAGTTGGAGGGGGTTGTTCTGTTCGAACTATTAATTCCTACATGATCTGAGTTCAGACCGGCGTAAGCCAGGTCAGATTCTATCTTTAAGATTTTGGGCTTTTAGTACGAAAGGATTGAAGCTCTGCACGTATGAAAATGTTGTGTAATGTATTGACTTGGCAGATAAATGCCATTGATTTAGGATCAATTTATAATACTTAAGTATTAGTCGGAGTTATATTTTAAGAGAAGGTTTGGTTTGCAACTAAAAGGTGGGTAATAATTTGCCCTAACTCCAGGGGTCAAAAACGGTTCTGGAGAACGCTAACTTTGGAAGTTAGAGAATGGCGGTTGAGTCATTTTTGAAATTATTATTTTTATTTTTAGGGTTGCTGTTCTTTGTTTTGTGTTATTAAGATTTCCTATATATAAGAACCCTATTAGTTTAGGTGGATTGTTGATTCTTATGAGATTATTGCTAGTCTCCCTGATTGGGCTGGTGTCTAGGACTTGGTACTCTTACGTATTGTTTTTAGTGTATGTGGGTGGGTTGTTGGTGATGTTTATTTACGTTTGTTTGGTAAGAAGGAATTATCCTAGGTTGAATCTCAATCTTTCTCGTTTATTTTTTGTTAGATCTGCTTGCCCTCTTTTTTTGGTTGGTTTAGTGAGAATGGATCCGTGTTTTCCAGGCCTGTTTTTAGGGGGAAATTCTTGGTCTAGCGGGGTTTCTTTGGTAGAGGATGTTAATTTAAGGTTGTTTATTGCCTTAGCGGTTCTTTTATTAGTAATGTTATTGGTGGTTGTGCAGAGAACTGGTGGGTCTTCGGCTGTAAGTGTTAGTTAGTTCCCGGATCTTAAAGTTTTCAGTTTTATTAGCTTTGACTTGTGGGTTTATGTCTCTTGTTTCTTTCTTTATGGTAGCTCGTGGAGAGACTATTATTTTAGACGTTGAATTGTTTTCATGGAGTGGGGTAAGGTTCTCTTTTATGGTCGTTTTAGATAAGATTAGTTGTAGATTTAGGGTTGTTGTTACTTTGATTGCTTCTAGGGTGTTCATGTTTGCCCATAAATATATAGAAGAGGACCCGTTTAAATCTCGTTTTATTTGGGTTTTGATGGCTTTTGTTTTATCTATAAATCTCTTGATTTTTTCTGGGTCTGTGTTTTTCTTATTTTTAGGTTGAGATGGGTTGGGTATTACTTCTTTTGCTTTGATTGTGTACTATCAGAGCTTTGATTCTCTAAGAAGTGGGTTCCAGACTCTTATGGTTAATCGTATTGGTGATGCTATCATTGTTGTTAGGATGTTCTTATTTACATTTTTAGGTCAATTTAACTTTGTCTATATATTATCCGGGGATGTGGGAACTTTGGTTGGGATGATATTTCTCTTGGCTGGCTTAACTAAAAGAGCTCAGTTTCCGTTTAGGTCTTGGTTGCCAGCTGCCATAGCGGCTCCCACTCCAGTTAGGGCTTTAGTTCACTCTAGAACTCTTGTTACGGCTGGTATTTTTTTAATTATTCGGCTTTGTTATAACATTCCTTTAGGTTCAGAGGGGATGGGGGTTTTAATTTTCGTGGGATCTATTACTTGCTTGTTGGGTGGGTGAGCAGCTACTATAGAGAATGATATTAAAAAAATTATTGCCCTATCTACTCTGAGTCAGCTGGGAGTTATGGTTTTTAGCTTAGGGTTAGGATACCCCAATCTGGCTCTGTTCCATCTTTATACTCATGCTTTATTTAAGGCTCTTTTATTTTTGACTGCTGGCCATATTTTGATGGCTTCCTTTGGGACTCAAGATATTCGACTCTTGGGAGGTTTGGGAATGAGAATGCCAACTACTGTTGTATTGTTTAACGTAAGGAGGTTATGTTTAGTTGGGGCTCCATTCCTTAGTTCTTTTTATTCTAAGCATGTTATTTTGGAAAAGATATTTATAGGCTATGTGAATTTATTTGGGGTGCTTTTTATGTTGTTGGCTACTGGATTCACAGCGAAATATGTCTCTCGAACCCTGAAGTCTATTTCCTGGGGGAAGACCGTTAACCCGGTGGTGGGGAGACTCTCTGGGATTTACACAACAATCCCAATTATAGTTTTAGGTACCGGGGCTATTGTTGGAGGTGGCTTCTTTTTTATTTTCGATGTGTCTAATTTAGAGTGTTTGTTTATTTCCAGCTTTCTACACAATCTGATCAATACTGTAACGGCTATCGGTGTTACTCTCGGGTTAGTTATGATGACTCCTAGGTCTTTTTTCGTTTCTAGTCTCTTTTTTTTGACTCCTTTATTATCTTTGAGGGGAAAGCTGATAAGTCCATTGTCAAAGAAACTTCATATGTTGGATTATGGCTGGTTGGAGCCTTCGTTTCTCTTGAAGGATCGGCTATTAGTGGCTTCTTCCATCGTTACTAGATGGTTTGTTTGACCAGCTCGATTGGGAATATTTCGGGTGGTTTTTTTCTTAGTATCTGTTTTCTTTCTTTATTTTTGTATCATCTAATCTCTATTATTGGAACTTGCTTATGTGTTTTATTGGGGGTAGCTTTTTTTACCTTGTTGGAGCGGAAAGTGCTTGGATATGTGCAAATTCGTAAGGGTCCAAATAAGGTTGGGATTTGGGGAATTGTTCAACCACTGGCAGACGCTTTAAAGTTGTTTGTCAAGGAGATAATTTTACCTCATGGAAGGAATGTTTTCTTGTATGTCTTTGCTCCGGCACTGAGCTTGGTATGTGCTCTTTGTCTATGATATTTGTACCCCAGGGGGTACTCTTCTAAGGTTGTTTGGTATGGTTTACTGTTATTTTTTTGTATTACTGCGTTGAATGTGTACGGGACTATGTTGGCTGGGTGATCTTCGAACTCTAAATATGCCTTCCTCGGAGCTCTTCGGGCTGCTGCTCAAACTATTTCCTATGAAGTTAGAATGCTTTTAGTTTTATTGTTTGCTGCGTTTTTGGTGCTATCTAATAGTTGGATTATGGTTTGGGTTTTTCCGGTGAGATTTTTATTGGTTCCGATGATGGCAGTTTGGTTTACTAGGACTGTTGCAGAAACTAACCGGGCTCCTTTTGATTTTGCCGAGGGGGAGTCGGAGTTAGTGTCTGGTTTTAATATCGAGTTTGGAGGAGGGTTCTTTGCTTTATTATTTCTGGCTGAGTACGCTAATATCTTGTTTATGTCGATGGCTACTGTTGTTTGGTTCTTTTTTAATTGTAGAAATCCAGTAGTCTTTTCCTTGCAGATTATAGTTTTTGCTTGTTTATTTTTGTTTGTACGCGGAGCGTATCCACGGTATCGGTATGATCTTTTAATAATACTGTGTTGGAAAAGTTACTTGCCCTTCGTTCTTTGTTCACTGATGTTGATATTAGCGGGAGTTATTATTTAAGTCTTTGGAAATTTTGATGGCAGATTAGGAGGCGATAGATTGTAAATCTTTTCATGGTCATTGTAGACCTCTAGATTATAGGTTAAAGTTAAACCATTGGCCTTCAAAGCCGATAATGGGACGGAAGCCCTGATCTTGTGGTTATATATATCTCGATGTTTTCTTTTTTTAGTTGTGCCTTAGCCTTTTTTGTTTATCAAGAGCAGGCCTTGAGGCTGTTAATTGCCCTGGAGGGTATTATATTGAGACTGCTGGTTTTTACTTACTATGTTAGTGTGACAGTTTTGGGCGGAAGAAGGCCGGCCTTCTTGGTTCTTCTAACATATGCTGCTTGTGAGGCAGCGTTAGGGCTATCTCTTTTGGTCAGAATTCTTCGACTTCGAGGGAATGATCTAGTAAAGTCATTTTCTTCGGTGAACTTTTTTGCATAAGCTTCGAGCTGCGAATCCGTTAGAGAGATTATCTGGGTTGCCTTCTCCCATAAGAATTTCCGTTTGGTGAAATGGAGGTTCAATTCTTGGGTTACTTTTGGGCTTTCAGATTTTTACTGGGCTGTTTCTTTCCATGCATTACACGGCTGACATGGTAAATACCTTTGCTTCTGTGATTCATATTGTTCGGGATGCTCCTGTTGGGTGATTATTTCGTAATTTTCATGCTAACGGGGCTTCTATGTTTTTCGTTTTCATATATTTGCACGTTGGTCGTGGGCTTTACTATCAAAGTTATATTACTCAGCCTCGAACTTGGATAGTTGGTGTTACAATTTTATTGGTTAGGATGGGAACAGCTTTCTTAGGGTATGTGTTGCCTTGGGGTCAAATGTCCTTTTGAGGGGCTACTGTGATTACCAATCTTTTATCTGCCATTCCTTACTTAGGGCCTTCTATTGTTGAGTGAGTTTGAGGTGGGTTTTCTGTTGGGCAATCAACTCTTAACCGTTTTTTTTCTTTACATTTTATTATGCCATTTTTAATTGGGGGGCTTTCTGGACTGCATATTCTATTTCTTCATGAAAAGGGGTCAACTAATCCGCTGGGGGAAACTAGTGCCGTGAACAAGATTCCGTTTCATCCTTATTTTTCGTGAAAGGATATGGTTGGTTTTGTTATTGTTGGTGTGGTTTTAGTCTTGTTAGGGTTTTTCTATCCAACTGTGTTGGGAGATCCCGAGAATTTTACGAACGCTAATCCTATGGTAACTCCAGTTCATATTCAACCGGAGTGATACTTTTTGTTCGCCTATGCTATTCTCCGATCTATTCCCTCGAAGCTGGGGGGTGTTATTGCTCTTGTGATATCTATCGTAATTCTATATTTCCTTCCGCTAGCTGGAATAAGAGGAAGGCTTCCTTCTTCCTTTACTCCGCCATATCAGGTTGTTTTTTGAAGTTTTATTACTTTTTTTGTTCTATTGACTTGGCTTGGTGCTTGTCCAATTGAGGAGCCGTATTCTACTCTAGCCGTTCCTCTTACTTTCTTATATTTTATAAGATTTGGTGGGCTTTTAGTTCTTCCAGCTATTTGGGAAGGGGCCATTAGACGTTAAAAAGTCCCAGGTGGTTCTAATTAGTATATATTTGTACATTTACCTTCCAAGTAAAAAGTCAACAAGGGGTTGATTAGAAAGTGAGAACTTGAGGTCAATTAAACCTTATAGATGCAGCGTCTCCTCTTCAGAGAGAGATGTTTTTATTCCATGATCATGCAATAGTGCTTCTGGTTGGTATTTTCAGCTTTGTAGCTCTCTTAGGGGTTAAGCTAGTTTTTAACAAGCTCACGTCTCGTACAATGATAGAGGCTCAGCAATTAGAGACGGTTTGGACAATTGTTCCGGCTCTTTTGCTGGTTTGACTTGCCCTTCCAAGCCTTCGTCTCTTATACCTTATTGACGAGCAGGTTGGTTCTGGGTTAGTATTGAAAAGGGTAGGTCATCAGTGATACTGGAGATATGAAATTCCTTCTTTGGGAATAAATTTTGATTCTTACATAATTCCTACTAGGGATTTGGCAGAGGGAGATTATCGCCTTCTGGAAGTAGATAACCGAGCGATGGTTCCGTATAAATTAAACACTAGGGTTATTACTACGTCTGCTGATGTACTACATGCGTGGACGCTACCATCTATAGGATTGAAGATGGACGCCGTACCTGGGCGTTTAAATTCAATGAACATATTTATTGAGAAACCTGGTGTTTATTATGGACAGTGTAGTGAGATTTGTGGGGCTAACCATTCTTTTATGCCTATTGTAGTGGAGTCAATTGCTACGGAAGATTTTGCTAGCTGTGAAGAGTAAGGAAGAGGGCAGATAACTAAAAAGACATTAAATAAGCACAGATAGCTTAAAATTAAAGCATAGCACTGAAGATGCTACTATAGGTATGTTGTGCCTTTTGTGTATTTGATCTGGTTTAAATTACTCTAAAACATGCGCTTGTCGAGCGCAAGATGCGCTTGAATGACGCGGTCAGTTCTAATTAGGGTTTATATCTATTACCTTTCAAGTAAAAAGTATGAGAAGTATTAGGCGAAAAGTAGTTTAAAGTAAAACGCCAAGTTGCAAGCTTGAAGTTGGCCAGGGGCCCTTTTCTTTATTAATCTTTTGGGTGAAAATTTCCCTCTAGGAAGCTCAAACCTTCCTGTGCCCGACACCGAAAAGATGGGGAAGGTGTGCTTTCACAAAGGAAAATTTTAGGTACCACAAACCCACGGTTTATAATTTTAACCTAGCACATCTTTTACTTTTTGATTGGAGGGAATTCGGGGGTGTTTATACACATTGTAGACGCTTAAAGTCTAGGCATTAATCTGCCACCTCGATTAAAAGAACATGGGGTTTACCTTAGTTTTTCTTTGAAAGGATAACTTAGAAGCATTGACTGGAGTATTCCAGGTAAAGTTTAGATTGACTAAGATAACTAAAAATATAACTAGTACAGTAAAGGCAATCAGGAAGCCTAGATTAGGTCTTAGTTGTGGCATGGTTTGAGAGCCTTACTGGCCTTCTTTTAATTAACAGTTAAATGCATTCTTTGCTTTCTCAAAAATTAAGGATGTTCTTCAGCATATAGCTTGATTAAAAGAGAGAAGATGTAGGCTTGAATGAAACAAACGAATACTTCAAATATGTTGTAGCCTACGTCTACTAGGAATACTGGAATTGTGGTTGAGATTCTTCTTCTAACTAAGCAATTGGCGATAAGGGATATAACGATATGACCTGCTCTAATATTAGCTACTAGTCGGACGGTGAGGGTAATTGGTCGGATAAGAAGGCTGATGGTTTCAATTAGAACAAGTAGTGGGATTAGGCCTGCAGGAGCCCCTGCCGGCGCTAAATGTGCCGCAGATTTCTTAGGGGCGTGGATTCATCCTGAGATGATTAAGGAGCCCCAAAGTGTTAAAGCTAAAGAGTTTGCCACTCATATCGCGCTTGTAGTTCCATACACAAATGGGGTAAGTCCCGTTAAATTTATATTAAGAAGGAAAAATATTAGCCCGAAGAGAAATCATGGGAGGGATAGAACTTTTGTTTGTCGTGTTTCCCTGTTCGTGGAAATAATTAATCCTATGATTTTATTTGGGCTGATACATCAAGTATCGGAAAATATGAATCTTACAGAAAATATAATTGGAGTTAATCAGATTAGAGTGGGTATTATACCAACTCTTGAGTCTAGGGAGGAGAAAAGGTCTGTTGTCATATGATTCGGGGAAGCTTTAGTTCTTCCAATACTAAGGCCGAAACTTAGTGCGTAATTTTCGCTTCCAAACATATTAATCCAGCTTTTATTCCAGGACCTTAGAGGTCGACTCTACCTCGAAAAGGTAGTGTGATTTAACTTCACTACGGGAACAGGGGCAATTTCCATTACCCCTACTATGTTACGACTTATCTCATTTTACAACGAGAGTGACGGGCGATTTGTGCATAATCTTCGGTTTATTCAATAAGTATTTCTTTTTTCTTTTACTTTCAAGTCCGGCTTCATCCTAAGGGTTTAACTTAGAAATTCAAAGAAGAAAATTAGTAGTGTAACTCACCTTAATGACTCAGCTATTGGCTGCACCATGACCTGTCTTCTCGTGGAAATAACGGTAAAAGCTTACCTCAGGTAAGCTTTTACGACGGCGGTATACAGACTTTGAAAACTAAGGAGGGTTTCTTGGGGGTTATCATTTATCTGGTAAGTTCCCCTGAATGTAAAGATCAGCGCCATGTTTTTTAAGTTTTAACTATAAAGTCTTAGTGCTTAGGTTTATTGATTTTTGCTCTCTATAACAGGGTATCTAATCCTGGTTTATCCAAAGAGTTTAGGATCACAAATTTAATAAGTAAAAATGGTAAGTGAGCCTTCTTTTTCATTTCACCAATAAAAGAAGGTAGACATAATAATCCAACCTTATTTGGTTTAGTTCTTGTTAAGGTATGACCGCGACTGCTGGCACCTTATTTGTCACAAGGTTTCTACCATGATTAAATTTCTGTTTCCAGAATTTTGTAATGTTTCTTGCTGGGTTAAAATAGAAGATGGGTAACTTTAGTAAGCTCGCGAAAACTACCATGCGTTGTCAGGTAGAAACTAAACTCTAGCATCAAAACAAAGTGTGTAAAAAGAGGATTTATATTCCATTGTCGGGTTATGAGCCCGATAGCTTTGGTGTGTTTAGCTTATCTTTTCTAGTTGTAAAAGAGATATTAATTGAAGCTGCTAACTTTAATTTGGGGAGTTATTATTCTCCGCTCTTTTTGGTAGTTTTACTTTTTGGAGTATTGTTTTCTTTTTTGGTGAGATTTTCTTGAGGTTCTGCTATTTTGTCATCTGTATTGTTAACTATTTATAGTTTATTGTGCTTGAATAGAAGATTTTCACTGGGGTATAATCTGATGTTTAGTAGGAGTAGGATGTCTGCTTTACTTATTTTTCTGTCATGTTTATTATGCTTCTTATCCTTGCTTTCTACGCCAATAGAAAAGAGACCGTCTTATATTTTTTGTATCCTATTTTTGTTAAGTGTTTTATTAATGGCTTTTTCGGTATCTAATATTATTTCTTTTTATGTTTTTTTTGAGGCGTCTCTTATTCCAACGTTGATCTTGATTATTGGTTGGGGGTATCAACCTGAACGGCTTCAAGCTGGAACTTACATGATACTTTATACGGTGAGGGCATCTCTTCCGCTACTTGTAATCATTTTATGGCGAGCATTGGAGGGGGGAAGAATAATTACATGGTTCTTAGGTAACACTGGCTCCCTTTGGGGTGGCTATTTTTTATTAGTTATTTATGGTGCTTTCTTGGTGAAACTTCCTATGTACACTGTTCACTTATGGTTGCCAAAGGCGCATGTTGAGGCTCCCTTAGCAGGTTCTATGATTTTAGCTGGAATTTTATTGAAGTTGGGAGGTTATGGTGTTTTTCAAATAAATTTGTGTTTCTCTTTGTTCCAGGGTGGATGAGGATATTTTATTGTTGCTGTTTCCATGTGAGGAGGGCTTCTTAGGACCTTAATATGCTTACGTCAGGTTGATGTAAAATCTTTGGTAGCTTATTCCTCTGTAGGTCATATAGGTCTTGTTTCTTCTGGGTTCTTAATGGATAGCACCTGGGGTGTATCTTCTGCTGTTATTACAATGTTGGCGCATGGGTTTTCGTCGTCAGCTCTGTTCTGTCTGGCTTACTTTACTTACGAGAAATGCCACACCCGAAGAATTCCGTACATTAAAGGGTTCCTTCAGTTATACCCTGCTTTAAGGCTGTTCTGATTTGTCCTGTGTTGTGTTAATATAGCTGCCCCTCCTTCCATCAATTTGGTTGGAGAGTTGATGGTTGTTCCAGCTTTGTTTAGTAGAAGAGTTTTTTTAGTTGTTATCATAGGGTTAATAGTATTTTTTAGTGCGGCTTATAATATATATCTTTATACTTCAGTGAATCATGGTCAGGGCTCTACTTATGTCACTAGTGGATTAAACCGCTATTATGAAATAATAAGGTTGTTTTGTCATCTTGTTCCTTTATTATTATTGTTAAAGGGAGATTTATTTTTTATTTGTTGAGGAGAAGGCCTTAGCTTCAGGGGAGAAATTAAAGAAATCTCATCCTTGAATTACAAAATCAAAGCTTTAAGTTTAAGCTACCCTGAAAGTTTGAAACTCAGTCTAAGGCGCCTTCATTTCATTCATGAAAAGTTCCCATTAGAAGGACGAAAACAAAAGTAGATAGGGCCACTAAACATGGTAGAGAGGTTTTCACAAAAATAATTCTTAATACTGGAAATAGTAAGGCGATTTCTACGTCGAAAACTAAGAAAAGGACTACAAGAAGGAAGAACCGGGTGGAAAATGGAGATCGTATTATTGATAGAGGATCAAAGCCACACTCGAAAGGTGTCAACTTTTCTTCATGGCCATCATACCTGTTGTATGATGTGTAGCCGTAAAGTACTACTAGTGCGAGTGACAAGATTAGAGCGAAGGAAAGGGAGAATAAAAACAAACTGTGCATATCACAGCGTGGATCAGCAACTGATCCTTTAAAGGCTTTCAAAACCTTTCACATACAAAAAGTTTCAGGGGTATGAACTTTGGTTAGTTAAAACTAATAGGTATTTTACCCTGAAAAGATCCTCATCAGTAAATTCTGATGTATAGGAATAGTCAGACTACGTCTACGAAGTGTCAATATCAAGCTGCAGCCAAAAATCCAACGTGGTGTTTTTTATCAAAGTGTATAAGGGCTAGACGGGCTAGGCAAACAGATAGGAAAATGGCACCTACTGTGACATGAAGTCCATGAAATCCTGTGGCAAGAAAAAATGTCGAGCCATAGATTCTGTCAGCAATAGAGAATGCGGTTTCTCTGTATTCGCCGTATTGTAGCCATAGAAAGTAGATTCCTAATGCGACTGTAAGAAGTAGTCCCTGAATCGCTGATTTATGATTTCCTTCTTCAATTGCATGATGGCACCATGTGATGCTGACTCCAGAGAGAAGAAGGACGCATGTGTTCAATAATGGAACTTGGAAAGCTTCAAGGGTAGTGATTCCTATCGGGGGCCAGCATGATCCAATTTCAATAGAGGGGGCTAATCTTCTGTGAAAGTAAGCTCAAAAGAATGCAAAAAAGAAGCAGACTTCTGAGACGATAAATAACATTACTCCGAATTTTAGCCCGGAGGTTACATAGGAGCTATGGAACCCTTGAAATGTGCTTTCTCGGACCACGTCACGTCATCAGAGGAAAGAGATGATAGAAACGGTTAGGGCTCCTAGAACAAGAAGTATAAAGTTTCCTCTTCGGAGGAAGTAAACTAGGCCAACTGGTATACAGAGGATAGCGAATGAATTTAAAATTGGCCATGGTCTATATTCGACTAGATGAAAGGGATGGTGTTGCATAGAGACTAAAAATGAGTTTGATTATTTGAATGATATTTTGCCTGATAAGAATAACGATTATTGAGCAAAGAGAAGTAGCCGCCGGTAGAACGGATGTCATTGATGTTGATAATTATAAACCTTTAGGGTTTGCTGCTTGATTATGGGTTCTGTGAGATTTTTGTTTTTCGTTTTAATAAGCGTTGGAGTATTGGTTAGAGTTTCTTCAAGTAGGTGAATTATTTGCTGAGCTGGGATTGAGTTGAGCTTTTTAGGTATAATTCCACTTTTGTTATTTGGTGGGTATATTTCCTTAAATAAGGAGTCTAGCCTTAAGTATTTTTGTGTCCAGGCCTTGGGAAGGGCTTTATTGTTTTTGAGGGGTCTTATGGTTTATTCCGGGGGTATGTTGGGGGGTTATTGATCTATCTTTTTTGGAGGAATTTTAGTTTTGAGGTTATGCATTAAATTGGGGATGTTCCCAGGTCATTTTTGGGTTCCGTCTGTTTTAGCTGGTTTAGAGTGGGTTAGGTGTTTTGTTGTTTTATCTGTTCAAAAAGTTCCGGTGTTGGCTCTGTTAATGAATTTTTTAGGGGATTGTGTTATTTTTCAGAGTTTGGTTTTATTTTTGGGGGGTGTGTCTGCTTTAGTGGGAGGATTACTTGGGAATAACCAAACTAGGATTCGGGCTGTGGTAGGTGCTTCTTCTATTGCCCACACTGGATGGGTAAGTATCGGGGCTGTGTCTGGTGCTGTTTGAGGGTATTTTGGAATTTACTGTGGAGTGCTTGGTTTAACTTTCTTGTATCTTTGACAGAGGTCTTCTTTTTTTTCTTCTTTGATACTTCTTTCTTTGAGTGGTCTTCCCCCATTTTTAATGTTTATTGGAAAGTGGGCTGTAGTGCAGGGGGCTCTAAGTTCTTATGTTTCTGTTTGGTTTCTAATCTTACCCCTTTTGGGGGCGCTTATTAGGTTATCGTTCTATTTGAAGTTTGCGTATTCTTTTTATTTGGATTCTTCTTCAGAAGGGGAATCTAGAGTCTGGAGTTCAGTGTCCTTTAGGGTGTTCAGGTTGTTTGGAGTGATTTATTTGTTTCTGGTCTAAGATGTAGACATTGAATTGGATCGGTGATATGAGTGTTTTTGGTGACCGAAGTGAAGGTGGTAGATTTTTAATCTATTTATGACCCGTGTGGTCTC